AAAAAACAGAAATATCCTAATCCCTTAGGGTCTCTTGATACGTACTTGATTCTAAGCATCTAGTGGGCTCTAAAGCTTTGTATATCGAATTCAAGGAAATAATTATAATTATTAAATTAATAGTGTAAGGGAATCGAGACGTTTTGATAGCCCTTACACTACTATTGGCGCCACTTCGGTGCGAGGTAATATACTAACTAAATTAGTAGTTAGTAATGGCATAAAAGCGGGATATAATTTGTATACAAACTAAAAAAAATCTCTTAGTACTTAGGTATTCAATTATGACAAAACCTCTTTTCAGTAACCGGGTAAAAATCATGTAGGAATTTTTTATATGTACATGAATTTTTGGGGTTGGTTCATTAAATTAAGAAATAGTTCTCAAAAATTTTTGACTCTGTACCCTTGATTTCACTATTATTAGTAAACAATAATGGAATAATTCCTTCATATTCATAGAAATAGGGGACAAAATTCACATGGATATTGTAAGTCTCGCTTGGGCTGCTTTAATGGTAGTCTTTACATTTTCTCTTTCACTTGTAGTATGGGGAAGAAGTGGACTCTAGAAATACTACTTAACTTAGCTAATTTTAACTAATTGAGTTTTTAGTTGGGGAATAAAACCTTATCAATTGTTTTGTAGATCACTCCATAAAGTCTTTTTAAAGATACTAATGTTAATCAAACAGATATTTTTAAAATGCCCATGTTTCTTTCTTTGATTCTTTCGACGGATACTCGTATTTTTTTTATAATTCGAAATATAAGAATGTGAACTGTAAAATAAAAGTAAGAGTTGCCTTTCGATTATTTTAGATTGATCAGAATCACTATCAATACAAATCGATCAAATATATGTAGCAAAACAATAGAATTAGGATCAATATGTACATAACATATATAGGATACATATTTTAGATTCGTCAATATTAAAAATTTTAAGTCTTTAGTATAGTACAACTTTTTTATACACGGCAAAAAAAAAAACTAAAAATCTAATACTAAAAATCTAATACTAATATAATAACTAAAAAATAGTATGGTAGAAAGAAAGAAAATTTTCTTTCTTTCTACCATACTACTACTAAATCGAATCAAATACTGATGATTCTAGCCTGCGATAAAGAACGAAGAAGTCAATTTTCAGTCAAACTAATCATTTTGGCTGACCGTTTTTACATAAATGATAAGTAGAAAAGCAGTAGGAACTAGAATGAAGAGCGCAGTAGCAATAAATGCAAGAATATTTACTTCCATAATTTCATCGTTTTTGTAGTTCGCAATAACTCGGGATTTAATCCCCTAGAGATGATCAAAATGTCACCTGTAAATTCATATGGAATGTATGTATTCCATTTTGATGATATTGAATAGGATTAATATCATGAATAACAATATATGAACTATCATCTAAATTCGCCGTCGCAAATTGAATAGTATAACATAGGATAATCTTTTATCCATACTGAAAAAAAATATATTATAGAATTCGTGATCGAATCAAGATATCATTCTTTTTTAATATTTTCTTTGTACAATCAATCATCTAACGAAGTCTGACCACGTTTCTTTTTCTTTTAGACTTACATTGGTTACAAAAAAACAAAAAAAAGAATATATGAAAAACAGACTACAGGGGGTTAAGTTCTAAAATACCTTTCTTTTTTTTGTCATTTTTTTTTAGTGTTTGCTCTTTTTTTGATAGAACTTAAATTCTAGTCTAAATTGAATTTTTTTCTTATTACATTACACGGGGTCTAAAAAGTGAGATACTTGTTTGATCTTTTCTTTGGTTATTGGATCCGTCGGGACTGACGGGGCTCGAACCCGCAGCTTCCGCCTTGACAGGGCGGTGCTCTAACCAATTGAACTACAATCCCAAGGAACTAAGGTATATAATATCCTTTTTTGATAATTTGATTCAAAACATTTAGAGTTCGAATTTTTGTCTTATAATATAGAAGGGAGTTATTAGTGATATATGGATCTCTGTATGAATATGTACTTGAGTGAGAACAACACGAATTACTAGTCAATTTTATTTAGTTTAAATTATCCCGTAGGATGAATCTAGATAATGATCTAGATCATTATTTCAATTTCCCGTAACAAATGAAAAACAGAAAAATCGACTCTTTTATTCTGCATGTCGGCCGTTTCGGGAGGACAAATATCTTCATCTCAATAGTGGATGAGAGAGCTTTTGGGCCGAGCTGGATTTGAACCAGCGTAGACATATTGCCAACGAATTTACAGTCCGTCCCCATTAACCGCTCGGGCATCGACCCAGGAAGAATCTATTCAATTATAGGTTTATTGATTAGGCTTATTGATAATCCACGATCAACTTCCTTTTCCTTTTGTAGTACCCTACCCCCAGGGGAAGTCGAATCCCCGCTGCCTCCTTGAAAGAGAGATGTCCTGAACCGCTAGACGATGGGGGCATACGTACCCAACTGCCATCATACTATGTTCATAGTATGAACAGTTTTTT